TCAAGCATATAGAAGAGAAAGAGCGAAGAATTGAAAGAATGGTTCGGAACAAAGAAATGGAAGAACTAGAACCGTATGGATTTCCAAAGACTCCATGGATAGGAACTAAAAACGAGATATCGAAGTAGTTCTGATGATTCAGTATATCATCACTTCAATTCGGAGTTCTTAGTTACTTTGACCGGGTGGATCTTAGTGATGGAATAATAAGTAATAATTCATTGGTTGATTGTATCATTAACCATTTCTTTATTTTGGTGCGAGGAACTTACCATGAATCCACTGATTTCTGCCGCTTCCGTTATTGCTGCTGGATTGGCCGTAGGGCTTGCTTCTATTGGACCTGGAGTTGGTCAAGGTACTGCTGCGGGCCAAGCCGTAGAAGGTATCGCGAGACAACCAGAAGCAGAGGGTAAAATACGAGGTACTTTATTGCTTAGTCTGGCTTTTATGGAAGCTTTAACAATTTACGGACTGGTCGTGGCATTAGCGCTTTTATTTGCGAATCCTTTTGTTTAATCCTATTCTATAAACGTGAAAATACGTACTTCTTTTCTTATTTTATTGCCGTCGACTTACCGCTTGCTTCTTCGAATTATATCAAAACTTCACTCCACTTCTTCGTTGAGACAATACTCCGGGGAAGGTCTGATTTGAGGATGAGGAATTAGTAGATCCACTCGCTTTCTCACTTCCCGTCCTTAATTTAATGGAAACCCCTTTTGACTTTTAGGAAGCGTTGCAGGTATTTCGCAATTGACATGAAACCGGGGACCTAATAAGTATCTTATTGGGAACTTCAATTGAAATAAAATAATAATAAAGAATTCATTTTTGAAATTTGAAAATGATTTCAAATGAAATGAATATATTCATATTTAAAATAAGTCAATTAATAAAAAAAAAGAAATCAATAATAAAAAAACGGGACGAAGTGATACAAAAAGAACTCTGTTCGATTTTGTTAGTCCTATCTATAAGAGGAGAGCATATGAAAAATGTAACCGATTCTTTCGTTTCCTTGGGTTACTGGCCATCCGCCGGGAGTTTCGGGTTGAATACCGATATTTTAGCAACAAATCTAATAAATCTAAGTGTAGTGCTTGGTGTATTGATCTTTTTTGGAAAGGGAGTGTGTGCGAGTTGTGTATTTCAAGAATAGGCCGGATCCAACCGGCTGCACTTTCTTTTTTTTTTTATTTATAAATAGGGAAGAAAGGTGCACGATCTCGACGAATTACTTCTGAATAAATTAAGAAATCATATGTAAGAACCATAGCATTTCGTGACTCATTGGTAAATCAACTTTGATTCTCTATCAACCAATAATGTGGGACCATTAACATGGTTAAAGCTAAACCGCCTGAAGTCCAGGCACAACATGGTACTCTTTCTACCACTACGTTAGTACGGAGATGGTTTCAAAATGAATAGTTGGCAATTTATCCGATATAGAACACTCATATCGATAAAATGATTTGAACCATTTACTGGAAAAATGGGTGTCTCGCCCTTTTTTTATCCAATGCTGAATCGACGACCTATGTATAAAATAAGAAGAATTTTTTGGATTTGAAGAAAAAAAAAACAACTTTGCTGACAATTACAGATTTTTTTTGTCTGGTCGGAAGAGTCCTCTGAATATTCTGGTCTTGTATCAGTTTCCATATCTTGGAATACGAACAGAGAAGAGAGGGTAGGCTCATTACATTAAAAGATATGGGAATGCTCATAACATAAGTAACTGAGCGTGAGAGCCAAATGAATCGAAAGATTCATGTTTGGTTCGGGAAGAGATCATGGAAGTGAAGTTGTGAAATGAATGGGAAAATAATCTACTTTCATTAAGTGATTTATTAGATAATCGAAAACAGAGGATTCTGAGTACTATTCGAAATTCAGAAGAACTACGCGGAGGAGCGATTGAGCAGCTCGAAAAAGCCCGGGCTCGCTTACGGAAAGTGGAAATGGAAGCAGATGAGTTTCGAGTGAATGGATACTCTGAGATAGAACGAGAAAAACAGAATTTGATTAATGCCACTTATGAGAATTTGGAACGATTAGAAAATTACAAAAATGAAACCATTCATTTTGAACAACAAAGAGCAATTAATCAGGTCCGACAGCGAGTTTTCCAACAAGCCTTACAAGGAGCTCTAGGAACTCTGAATAGTTGTTCGAACAGCGAGTTACATTTACGCACCATCAGTGCTAATATTGGCATGCTCGGGGCCATGAAAGAAATAACTGATTAGCCCTTTTACTGTAGGCATTATTTTTTTTTTTTCTCCCTTTGTTTCCGAAAAAGAATTAAGAGACACTAATGGTAACCATTCGAGCCGACGAAATTAGTAATATTATCCGTGAACGTATTGAACAATATAATCGAGAAGTCACGATTGTGAATACCGGCACCGTACTTCAAGTAGGCGATGGCATTGCTCGTATTCATGGTCTTGATGAAGTAATGGCAGGGGAATTAGTAGAATTTGAAGAGGGT